ATGACTGTTTATGTCTCTAGCATGACTACTTGATGAAATGTGGAGGAAAGTGGGATAAATGGCTGATACTACTGGAAGGATTCCTCTTTGGATAATAGGTACTGTAACTGGTATTACTGTGATCGGTTTAATTGGTATTTTCTTTTATGGTTCATATTCCGGATTGGGTTCATCCCTGTAGTAATTGGCTGAACTGAATTTTCGAAATGAAAGCGTAAGAACTCAACAGGATCCCCTCTTTCTTTGCTTTAACGAGAGGAGGTTCTGTTGAGTTCTTAATAATCATAAGATTTTTTATTCGTATAAATGACAAAATAGAAAACTTTTTCCGATGTTTTAAAAAACTCCATTTCATTTTTTTTTTCTGATGAGATTTTTGAAAAAAAAAATTTCATTAATTGATTCAAAACATCTCTTCCTCGATAATATCTGTCAATACTTTCAAAAAATAAAGAAAACAAAAGGAAAACAAAGAAGGAATCACTTGATTTCCTTTTTCTGGGCGGCACAAACAAATAAATATAAAAAAAAATAAAAATAAAATAATAAATCAAAAATGTAATTAAAATGTTAAATATATTGTATTGTAATAAATTGTAATAGGAATATATTAATTCTATTATATAATATATTTCTATTAATTATATTAAAATATTATAATTATATATATCATTATAATTATATATATATCATTTTTTTTTTTATTATATTATTTATATTTCTATTAGAAAATAGAAAATTTTATTATATATTATTTATATATTATATTGATTATCTATAATATATATATCTATTTATTTTCTATTTTATATATTTTGATCACATATCATGCGAAGCGAACCCTTTCTATGTCTATGCTAACTATGCTAAAAGAATCTTATTTGAAATTTGGAGTATATAATATTTTTCGAAGAAATCCTATTTGTTCAATAAAATTCCCTCTCTTTTTTGTTTGTCGACTACTCTACTACTTCTTATATGTTATATCCTTATATGTTATATGCAATAAATAAAAAAAATATTATATGTCATTATGTCATAAAGGTTCTAATAAAAACTCGGAAAAAATCTAAACTAAGAATGGGGGATAGGATTCTTTGACGAACGAGATCAATAGGCATTATTATATGCAAATTTTTGGTATATGAAAATATTTGGGAGAATATTTCGACACAAACAAGAAGGGTTCTAGGAAGACAAATAATCCCTCCTAGAAGCCCGTTTTTCCAATTTCAATTTATACTGTGCTTAATATTCTCCGTTTATTTATCTTCTGTTTAGTATCGAGTTGAATTTTCTTATAGTCAAATAGAAAAACAAAAACTATTAAAACTATTAATTGAATATATTTATATTCTATGACATTGAAATCCGAAAACTGTGACATAATTATAGTGCTCCAATTTCTTGGGGGTGAAAAAAAAAGAAACAAAAAATAGGTAAAGTCAAATAATCTTCTTCACAATATACATACTATGACTGACTAGTACTGCGGTGAATTCTCTAAATATGGTAGAACTAAATATGGTAGAAAAAGAATAGAAACAAGCAAGGGGCTTTTCATAATCTTTTGATTATACAGAATTACATAATTATCAACAAAAAAATTTCGTTATTTTTACGAACTTAATATGTTGATAAATCCGCGGACCTAGAAATTCATTTCAGATAATTGAACCTTCTCAAACTGTTTCTTTTTAAGAACCAAAAAGATTTGTGCCAAAATAACAGATGCCACGAAGAACAAGAGACCTTGGACACGTAACGGATCTTGAAGTACTATTTCCGCATCCCCCTGACCAAATCCACCCACATTTGGATTACTGGTTAATGGTTGATCAAGTTTGATAGATTCACCCTCTGAAACAAGAAGTTCTGGTCCTGGAGGTATAATATCAATCACTTCGCGGCCATCCGATGCATCTACTATAGTTATTTCATATCCCCCCTTTTCTTTTCGTATGATTTTTTTTACTATACCCGCAGCTGTAGCATTATAAACATTATTATTACTCTTGCTCCCGTCGGGGTAAAGCTGCCCCCTTCCCCTGTTTCCGCCTACGTATATTGGATATTTTAAGAAGTGAACATCTCTCTTAGTAGCGGGATCGGGGGAAAGAATAGGAAAGGTTATTTCATTATATTTCTGACCAGGAACAGGGCCTACCACAAGAATATTTTTTTTAGTGGGACGATAGCTTTGAAAAGACAGATTACCTATCTTTTCTTTAATCTCAGGCGAAATACGATCGGGGGGAGCCAATTCAAACCCCTCCGGTAAAATAAGAACAGCCCCCACATTTAAAGCCCCCTTTTTACCATTAGCAAGAACTTGTTTCACTTGCATATCATAAGGAATTCGAACAACTGCTTCAAATACAGTATCAGGAAGTACCGCTTGTGGAACCTCGATATCCACGGGCTTATTAGCTAAATGGCAATTGGCACATACAATACGGCCAGTTGCTTCTCGCGGATTTTCATAACCCTGCTGTGCAAAAATGGGATATGCATTTGAAATGGGTGCTCGAGTTATTATATATATCATGAGCGATACGGAAATTGATCGAGTAATCTCTTCCTTTATCCAAGAACAGTAATTTCTAGTTTGCATGGTCCAATCATTGATCCTGAAAAGTTCTACAATAAAATTAGGTTGGTCACTGGTACAGTTCCCTATCCATAATTCTGCTATGTACTTAAAGAATTTTACTGGAATATAGGAGGAATCCGCTGGATGAGTAGAAAGAAAAAGAAAAGAAGAAGTCAATTTTTGAATGAATGGTTAGCTTTTGTACAAAATAACAAACTTTAGAATTGGATCAGTGGATCCTTTTTTCAGTCATTCATTGAATGATAAATCACTACAAGTGACGGAGATACACGATTTAAATAACGGAAAATCAAATATTTCAAAATTGTATCTAGAATGACTGGAAAAGTGGAAACAAGACCGGATATAATTTGATCATTATGAGCAAATCCAAAATCTTTATAGACAGAACCAATCATTAGTTCCCAACCATGGGTCGAATGGAATCCTATACATAAATCAGTTAATAAAAGAATAGAAAAAGCTTTTATTGTGTCGCTTAAGTTATATAGGAATTCTTGAACCCAAGAGTTAAGAATAATAAGTTCTTGATTACCTAGAATAGAATAACCACTTAAAATAACGAAACAGATTATATTTGTCGAGAAGTGCAAAATCGTATTCATACGATCTTCGTTGTGCGTCTTGATCAATTGGATCGTTTCTTTGTAGATTCCGATACGAAGGTTTTGTAGACGTGTTTCCGGGTATTCCTTTATCATTTCATCCAAGAGTAACAGTTCCTCTAATTCTATGAATTTTTTTAGAATACTCTTTTCTTGAATATCATTCAAGAAAATTTCGGATTGCCTAGTATTTGACCAATTAGTAACCCAAGATTCCATATTTTTCTTAAATGAGAAAGAGATCCACCAGGGCAAAAAGACTATAGATGTAAGATATAGAAGGGGAATGAATGCTTTCTTTTTTGCCATTTTTCGTCTTTAATGAAGTCAGCTTCACCTCATTCGTCAACTCTATATGATAAGAATATTTCTATCAAGCATAAGTTCTATTACAAGTTATAGAGCCTATTCTCACGTTTTTTTTTATTTGCAATTCGGGAGTTAGTTCTTGAATTTAGAAAGAATACACAAATAGAATAAGAAAAAGAAAGAGTCTGCTTCCAATTTGAATGAAGAAAAAATATTGTTTCCAAAGATATCAATTGCTAAAATTCGACGCAATTGCCCCTTTCGATGAATGCACGAAAGAGCACTTCAAGTAATGAATATTAGTTGGATTTCGAAACGAAAAAACACCCTTTCTTTCTATCAAAATAAAAAAATATCAAATATTTCCAAAAAAGAATTCAAGAATTTTTTCCGTTTTTTTTAAGAAAGCATTCATTTTTCAGTTCGTTTTTTTTTTTCAAAATACTTCAATTGGTACACGCAAGAAATAGGCCAATTCTGCCGCTTTTTGTTCAATTTCTCGTGGAGTCAAATTCTCATCAGTACGAGTCAAGGGAATGACCCCCTGTCCTCTGATTTCCATATAAAGGACACGACGAGTATAAATACCCTCTTTAACTTCTATTCTGATGGACTGAATGTCTTTCATAAGGAATCGGAGAAAGATACGACGATTTTTTCCAGGAAATCCCCAACGAAAAATACACACTATTCCCTCTTTTATATCGAATCGATCATAACCACTACCTACATTCCACGAAATTGTACACCACAAATAAGAGCTAATAAAGAGACCAGCGATTCCATAGAAAGACATCACGATCCCTTGTGGAAAAAAAAGAATTTGCTGAGACGGAAATAAAGATAGCAAATTCCTACCAAGATAACTCGAAGTTCCAACCAATAAGAACCCTAATGAACCTAAAAAAAGGATAACGGCCCAGCAGAAATTACTTGTTTTTCGAGACCCCGTTATAAGTTCTATCCATATACGTTCTGATCGCCAACCCATATTAGATCCAGTTGTATTTTTTTGGAATTGAGAAAATAACCCAACCAAATGAATTTTATTTGACTTTTCTTTTCCTTGTTTGCGAAGTAACTCTCATCAACTAGCACTATTTTTATGTAAACCTTTAGGAGTAATTCATCAAATTGCTTCTAGATCTAAAAAAAATAGATGAGATTTGTCCCTACTGCTGTCCGTATCTAAAAAATCTTGTTTTTTTGAACATGGAGAAATAAAGAAGCCATTGCAATTGCCGGAAATACTAGGCCTACTAAAGGCACAAAAATAGAGGGTAAGTTGCTGAGAGTTATCATAGAATGGGTACCTCGATTTAATATTTTTACCTGTTATTTTTTTAGTTTTTTGTTATTGTTCTATTAAGATTTTTACCTGTTATTCTTATATTTTTATATTGTTCTAAAGAGATTTTAGAATCACTAGAATTCATATCATATACACTTATACCAAATAGATTTTCATATAGAAATCTATATAGAATTCTATTCTATATAGAATTCTACTAAGTATATCTAAATGAGTATGAGTATATATAATAAATTATTAAATTATTAATATAAATTCAATATTAATTAGAATTCTAATTTTAAATATAATAAAAAAAATAGTAATATTGAATATTCAATATTCATTTTAGAATGAATTTTAGAATAGTAAAATTCTATTATAATTCTATTTATAAATATAGTATAATAGAAAAATAGAATTAGATATTATTCTATTTAATATTTAATTCTATTTTATTTAATTATATTTTTTAATTATATTTATATTAATATTATTATTTATTTATTTATATTTATTAATTAATATTTATTTATATTTATTAATTAATTAATAATTAATTACTAATTATAATAAATGATAAAAAAATTGAATAATTTAAAGCTCTACTTGATTGAATTTGGAGTCAAAGGAAAGAAAGCATGGAGCTGAAATAACTCACTAAGAACACCCTTTAAAGGATTACGCGGTACAATTGAATCAAATAAGCCCTTATGGAATAAATATTCAGCCGCTTGTGAACCTTCAGGTACTGTTTTATTCAATGTTTGCTCAATTACTCTTTTACCCGCAAATGCAATGTAAGCATTGGGTTCGGCAATAATGATATCCCCCAACATACCAAAACTAGCCGTCACCCCACCAGTAGTAGGAGATGTAAGGATCGAGACATAGAATAACTTTTTATTTGCTTGATAATCATATAAAGCAGAAGATATTTTAGCCATTTGCATCAAGCTCAAACTTCCTTCTTGCATACGTGCTCCTCCAGAAGCACATACTAGAATAAGAGGTAAAAATTGATTGGCAGCATATTCGATCAAACGGGTGATTTTCTCACCTACTACGGATCCCATACTACCCCCCATAAACTGAAAATCCATAACCCCAATTGCTACGGGAATACCATTTAGTTCACCTGTGCCTGTTTGAACAGCATCAGTTAATCCTGTCTTTCTTTGATAAGAATAAATACGATCTTTATAAGGTTCCTCTTCTGAATGAAATTCAATGGGATCCCCCGAAACCATGTCTTCATCCATCGGATTCCAAGTACCTCGATCAATCAAAAGTTCGATTCTATCTGAACTGCTCATTTGCAAATGATATCCACAGTGTTCACAAATATTCATTTTTGATTTCAAAACTTTCTTATAATTTAATCCATAACAATTTTCGCATTGAATCCACAAATGTCTGTATTTTTTAGTTTCCTCTAGATGATTAGAACTTTCTCTTCTAGTTAAAGCACTATCACTCGTAGCATTCGTGCGAGTTATTATACTGGAATTCCTTCTTTCACTAATATTTCTGCCTTTACCACAAATGTAACTATAAAGGTAACTGTCATTGTATTTATCACTATCACCTAAAATGGAACCATCAATACAGATTTGAGAACGAAGATAACTGTCAATGCAATTATTAATGTGATTATTCCAACTATATTTAGTATCATACATGTAATGATCATAGTTGGGATCGTCACTCTTAGATACATTATTCCGATAGCTGAAATTCTTATAACTATAAAAAAAACTTTCTAGTTCACTTAGAAAAGAATGATCATTATCAATCTCAAAAATTTGATTTTCAATATCAAAATATATGGAATAACTGTCCCTATTACTATCCCTAACTAAAAAACTGTCATCAGATATGAAATTCCGAATGTTCTCAACGCCGACTAAATAATCAACATTACTGGAACTAGAATTGTCACTATCACTCCACCTCTGAATGTTGTTTTTATCCATATCAGTTAGAATTGGGTCTTCACTTACACTGGTATTTTCAATAGGACCAAAACTATCCATTGATTTACTTAGCCCACACCTGTATTCTAACTCCCTATTAAACAACATCGAATTGAACCACCATTTTTCCATAGAGCTTTCTTGCCTCTATTTACATGAAAATACACTAGATGAATAGTCATTCGATGAAAAAGATCTTTTGAATATTTCATTTCCTATCACAATAAGCATATAAATCCAATCACTAGGATTATTAACTAATAATAATAACGAGTGAGTGGATATTAAAAAAAAAACGATTCTTTTTCTTGAGAACCCAGAGTATCGTTTCACTATATATGATATGTCACTATATGTGCTGGAACTCTTTTCTATTTCAATTCTATAATAATAATAGAATTGAAATAGAATTGAAAAAATCTTGAAATTTAATAAAAAAATCAAATACAAATAAACATAAACAATTTATTTAATTTTTTTAGTAGTTTACCCCCTGTTGTGTCAAATTCACATCGAAAAACGAAATAGTTGTTCTCTCCTATGAATCTGAAGAACTTTTTTCGTAAAATCTCGTCTACTTAAATATTAAAATACTAATAAGTTTCTATTCCAACACGAAACGAAAGGAAAGGACAATATACAGGATGGGTAACAAAAGTTGTGATATTTAGCTCGACCCCGGATCCAAACCTACGAAATAGAAAA